CCCCCCAAAAAAAAAAGGAATATTATCATCTATTTTGTATCGTTTTGGCGGCATGGCCGAGCGGTAAGGCGGGGGACTGCAAATCCTCTTTCCCCAGTTCAAATCCGGGTGTCGCCTCATCAACAAAAGAATCGAAATACCTTCTTCTGTTTTGCTGATATAACTTTATCATTTTTTTTTCCAGCAGAAGTAAGCAGAAGAAAAAGCCTCTTTAGATTTACTTGATTCTAAGCATCGTTGGGGGTTCCGTTCTCTAAAATGTTATAAATCCTTGCGTCTAGGTTTCAAGGATTTATTAGAGTAATGAAAAAAAGAATCGGTAAATCTTGATATGATAGCCCTTCGACTACTAATGTAGTGTCTACTGACTGGGTCTTGAATTAGATTGGATAGACAGATAGGGAATCTAATTGATTTTTTAGTTACGGAAAGGGAGGAAGATACTTTATATACGGACTCATGAAAATATCTGAGTGCTCGAGCATTCAATCAATATTATATTGAATGGATAATTGGCTTTTTCTTAAAATCTTTTAAAAAGTGATATTTATTAATATTAAGTAAAAAAAATATTAAGTAAAAAAATAAATTCTTTCTTTTCGGTAAGCTCAAGTAACAAGTATGAAACAATCGGGAGACTGTAAAGATTAGACCAAATGAGAAAGGAATAGAATATTAGGGGTAGGTGATAGATAGTGATCTATCTTGATTCTCTATTTTTATACTTTTTACTTCATGTAATGAAATGCAGGGCAACAAAAGAAAGACTAGGTCTTATTATTCCTAGATGTTACTAACACTCCTTTGATACTTCCAAGAGTTTCTCTCCGTCTTTTATTTACTTGTGCTTAATGTTTTTCGATTATACTCGAAATCATATATATAATAAATAACTTGTTATAATTAGATTTTTTGGATTGTTTCATCAACGCTGTTGTGTCCGAATCTCTTTTTGACTATGCGCTAGTGATTCCACTATTATTAGTGAACAATAATGATTAGTGAGCAATAATGGAATAATTCTTTTATATTCATAGAGATAGGGGACATAATTCACATGGATATGGTAAGTCTCGCTTGGGCTGCTTTAATGGTAGTCTTTACATTTTCCCTTTCACTCGTAGTATGGGGAAGAAGTGGACTCTAGAGGTACTACTAATTGAAGAATCAAACTGTATCGATTGTTTTTTAGATTGTTCTGCAAAGCTTTTTTTATTTCATTTGTTGTTGTTTTTGGTTTCTCTTTTTTTCTTTGATTTTTCTTTGAACAGTAAGTAAAAAAAAAAGAGTTCTATTATTATTATAAGTTTTTAAGTGGATACATACTTTCGACACGAAAGAACATAGACATAGTGGTTGTCCAATGAAATACTACGCATAATAATATATTACCTCATAATAAGATAGTACCTCGGGGTAGCTACCCACATATTACGTGCGCTTGTTTTATTGATTATGATTTTAGTTATTTTCTTGGATTTATGCTTGTTTTATGGAACTCATTTCATATCGTGGTTCAAACGTTAAAGCTTGTTTTATGGAACTCATTTCATATCGTGGTTCAAACGTTAAAGATGGGGTTTGCTAATTCTTTTCGAAATCCGAAGATAAAAAGTTGTTCCCACGGAACCGAACCCCTGGATCATCTGTGAACTACTCAATCAATTACTTCTTTAGAATGCTAAAAAAAGATTACTCTATTTTTTTTTTATTAATGCCCATAACATTTTTTCCTTTATTGATGGTGGGTATCGGAATTCATATTGAAAAGAATGAGAAATCTCGAAATTAGAATCGTAAGAGTAAGAGTGGCCTTTCGATTATTTCATTTCAGATTCATTGGAATGAATCAACATAAATTATGAAGCAAAGAAATAGAATTGGCCCCCTATGTATATTATATCAATTACATATATGTAATTGATTGATATGATAGTATGGTAGAAGGATTCATATATTTCTTTCTACCATACTATCGGATCTCATAGAATACTGATAATTCTAGTCCGCCCTTTTCATTTATTTAAGACGCGGAATTTTAATCCTTTTCGTTTCATTTTTCTTATCTTCAATCATTGATAAGAACAAAAAAGTCAAGTTTAATTCAAATTAATCACTTTGACTGATTGTTTTTACATATATTATAAGTAAAAATGCGGTAGGAACTAGAATGAACAGTGCAGTAGCAATAAATGCGAGAATATTTACTTCCATAATCTCATCGTTTCATTTTTTTTCGAAATAACTCGGGATTTAATCCCATAGAGATGATAAATGTTTCGCTTGTAAATTCAATGGGATGCATTAAATCCCGATGATATCGAATCGTATTAAAATATCATATCATGAATAACAATATCAGAGCTATCAAATCGATTCATCGTCGAGAATTGAATAGTATAACATAGGAAGATCTTTTATCCATACCGAATTCAAACAAAATGGGATTCCTGATCCAATCAAGAATTTCTTTACTTTTTTTGCATTCTTTTCTCTAATCTACTGCCCTCTCTCTTGTCCAATGCAATCATCTGATGAAATTTCATCAGACTATCTTTACCCTCACATTGGTTATAAACAAACTCAAGCAAACAATAGCAGCGAAATTCAAAAAAGGAAAAGGAGGGAGGTTCGAACTAAACCCCTTCCTTTTTTTGTACTGATCAAATCTTCTTAAAAAAAATAAGAAAGATCCCGTTTGGAATCAAATTCATTTATCTTATTTGTTCTCTCTTTCACAGGAAAGGAAGAGATGAATTGATGTATTTTTTTTTGTTGGATTTGGATCCATCGGGACTGACGGGGCTCGAACCCGCAGCTTCCGCCTTGACAGGGCGGTGCTCTGACCAATTGAACTACAATCCCAGGGAAATAAAGTGTACAACATCTATTTATGACTATCATAGTATAACATAGGAAGATCTTTTATCCATACCGAATTCAAACAAAATGGGATTCCTGATCCAATCAAGAATTTCTTTACTTTTTTTGCATTCTTTTCTCTAATCTACTGCCCTCTCTCTTGTCCAATGCAATCATCTGATGAAATTTCATCAGACTATCTTTACCCTCACATTGGTTATAAACAAACTCAAGCAAACAATAGCAGCGAAATTCAAAAAAGGAAAAGGAGGGAGGTTCGAACTAAACCCCTTCCTTTTTTTGTACTGATCAAATCTTCTTAAAAAAAATAAGAAAGATCCCGTTTGGAATCAAATTCATTTATCTTATTTGTTCTCTCTTTCACAGGAAAGGAAGAGATGAATTGATGTATTTTTTTTTGTTGGATTTGGATCCATCGGGACTGACGGGGCTCGAACCCGCAGCTTCCGCCTTGACAGGGCGGTGCTCTGACCAATTGAACTACAATCCCAGGGAAATAAAGTGTACAACATCTATTTATGATTTAATTTCCTTCAAACCCTTTCTATGTAGATTTTAGATTAGAATTGTCATATTCTAACAGAGACGCGAGTAATAGATTGATATACGCGGGGACATGCACTTTAGTGAGAGGAGCATGGATTAATAGTTATTTTTTCGTTATTGTCAAATTAATTGATAATCAATCTGTATTCTTTTTTTTTCTTAAATTTATTTTTTTCTGAAACTTTATATTTAAAGAGAAATAGAAAAAAAATAACAGTAGAGAGAGATATCAGAAAATAGGAGTTTTTTTTATTTTATTCTTCCGTATCAAGCATTTCCGTAGAAGGACAAATGGGTTATATTATTTCATGGTGGATCCGAAAATTATTGGGCCGAGCTGGATTTGAACCAGCGTAGACATATTGCCAACGAATTTACAGTCCGTCCCCATTAACCGCTCGGGCATCGACCCGGGAAGAATCAATTCGAAGCTTATTGATAATCCATGATCAACTTGCTTTCGTAGTACCCTACCCCCAGGGGAAGTCGAATCCCCGCTGCCTCCTTGAAAGAGAGATGTCCTGAACCACTAGACGATGGGGGCATACTTGCCCGACTACCATCATACTATGATCATAGTATGAATAGTTTTTTGAAATTGTCAATATAATGGAATAATATGACTCAATTTGAAGGATTTTTCTGTCTTTCATTATTCCATAGAATTTTTTGATTTGTCATTTATATTTATGAATCGTTCATTCTAATCACTATTATCTAAATAATTCTATATAGAAATTCTTTTATTTTAAATTGCATTTTAATAATATACATAAATTTGAATACATAGTTATATTCATTACATATAGAATATCAAATGAAAATAGTGATTAGCATTTTAATAATATACATAAATTTGAATACATAGTTATATTCATTACATATAGAATATCAAATGAAAATAGTGATTAGAAGAAACGTCTAAAAAATGAAAAACAAAAAATGATAAATATTCGAAAAGAAAAAAATAAAATATTATAATTATAAAAAAATACGAAGGCTAGTACCCTTCCCTTCGGGAAGTGATTGGTCTGCCATATGCTATAATCTAAACGGGATTAAACTCCATTTCTCATACTTTCATTGATTCACTCATTGTTAAAATTAGGTTCGGTAGGTATATTTCGATCTCAAACTAAGTCAAGAAATTCAAAAACGAAAAATTTGGAAATCTGGGGAAGAGAGGGATAGAGATCAACAAGTTATTGAAACTGAATCGTTTTTCTCACCAAGTAGAATTGCTTTTCTTTATCAATGATTCGTTGAATGTATCTATGTTAAATTGGTGGGTACATGTATCAATCAAATGAATTTCATTAGGATGGGGCTCATCAATTCAATTAGGGTCGGTCTTTTGATGAAACAATTCATTGCATTGATCAAATCCAATATCAATAAACCATTTTACCGATACTTACTAGATAAATCCACAATTTTTCGTTCCTGAATGAGCCACTATGTGGATAATATATATTTATGTACATATCTTATTATAATTTATAATAATTATATACACTAGACTCATAGTGGCTAGTGGCTTATTCAGAAATTGAATCAAATAGGCCTTTTTA